GAATAAAAAAAGATCTCTTTTTTGCAATTCTATTCTTTCGAGTTTATTTCGTTCCTATTCTCCTTTCTCAGAAAAGGGGGACATTACCAAAGTAAAAGATTACTTCGTTCTTGATAGTTATTTACTTAATCAGTGGATAGGAACATACTCTGGATCGAAATCATGGGGAGTACTTCTTAATCGTTTCTACTAACTTAAAGCCCCAATTTGAATTCCTTTTAGGTACATCCTGTTGGATAATTTACAGAATCTCCATTACTAATCCTTTGCGTATCTTGGTCTTCCTAACCATCCACTCATTTTTGTTAACCTTCCATTATGGTAATACATCTATGTTAATAGATAGTAAAAACTCCATACAGTTGATCTTTTGAACCCGTTTCAAGCCATGATGCCTAATCAACCAATCTTGGGGTAAACAGTCTCGACTGCTTTGCTTATATTTACTTTCATTTCATTCTTGTACATAGGAAATGAGATTCAATCCCTTTAACTGCAAATTCAAAAGCCGTTTTATTTCACTCATATAACTATCTGGTTTAGTTCATCAACCCGAATTCTGAATAAAAAAATAAAATATATATATTCAACTCATTTAACTTTCTTACTAGAAAGAAAAGAAATAGGGGAAATTTTATGTCTCACCGAATCACACGTAGAGATATTGATAATACACATAGAGTTAATGGTATTTCATAACTAATTGATTGAGCAGCAGCTCTTAAACCACCTAAAAAGGAATATTTATTATTTGATCCATATCCCGACATAAGAAGTCCAACGGGAGCAAGACTTGAAACAGCGATCCATAAAAAAACACCAATACTAAGATCGGCTAGAATAAGGCGATAACCAAAAGGAATTACTGAATAACTTAGTAAAATGGATATGACTGCTATGGATGGTCCGATACTGAATAAACGAGTATCCCCTCTAGATGGAAAAAGATTCTCTTTGAAAAGTAGTTTTACCCCATCTGCTAGAGCTTGAAGAATTCCCAAGGGGCCGGCGTATTCAGGTCCAATACGTTGTTGTATCCCTGCAGATATTTCTCTTTCTAACCAAACAATTACTAGTACACCTAGTGTGATTCCTAATACAAGAGTCAAAATAGGGACAAGCACCCATATGATCCCATAGACTTCTTTTAAGAATTCCAATCTGGAAAACGAATGGATGGCTTGTAGTTCTGTTGTATTATCAATTATCATTTCAACGATCAACTTCTCCCATAATGATATCTATACTACCTAGTATCGTCATAATATCAGCCAATTTCATTCTTTTAACTAACTGAGGCAGAATTTGCAAGTTGATAAAACCCGGTGGGCGAATTTTCCATCTCCAAGGAAAAACACTCTGATCTCCTATCAGAAAAATTCCCAATTCTCCTTTTGGTGCTTCGACTCTTACATAAAGTTCTTGTTTGGACAATTCAAAAGTTGGAGAAGGTTTTTTACTAATAAATCGATATTCAAAATCATTCCATTCAGTATCTTTTACTCTATCAAAGCGTCGGATTTCTAAATTCTCAAAGGGCCCCCCTGGAATTCCTTCCAGAGCCTGTTGGATAATTTTTATGGATTCTGTCATTTCACCGATTCGTACTAAATAACGAGCTAATGAATCCCCTTCTTTTTGCCATTGAACCTCCCAATCAAATTCGTCGTAACACTCATAATGATCAACTTTACGAAGGTCCCATTGTATTCCGGAAGCTCGTAGCATTGGTCCTGATAAACCCCAATTTAGTGCTTCTTCTCCTCCAATAATGCCTACGCCCTCAACTCGTTCTAAAAAAATAGGATTCCGTGTAATAAGCTTTTGATATTCAGCAACCCCTGTTAAAAAATAATCGCAAAAATCCAAACATTTATCTATCCATCCATGAGGTAGATCAGCAGCTATTCCTCCAATACGAAAATAATTATGCATCATTCGCATACCGGTGGCAGCTTCGAATAGGTCATATATCAATTCTCGTTCTCGAAAAATATAGAAGAAAGGGGTTTGTGCCCCAATATCTGCCATAAAAGGACCAAGCCATAACAAATGGGAAGCTATACGACTCAACTCCAACATAATGGCTCTGATATAGCTAGCCCTTTTAGGTACTTGAATATTGCCTAGTTGTTCGGGTCCATTTACGGTTATTGCTTCTGTGAACATAGTAGCTAAATAATCCCAACGTGTTACATAAGGCAAATATTGTATAATTGTTCGGTTTTCCGCAATTTTCTCCATTCCTCTGTGTAAATAACCCAATATTGGTTCACAGTCAATAACATCTTCACCATCGAGAGTAACGATAAGTCGAAGAACACCATGCATTGATGGGTGGTGAGGACCCATATTGACTATCATGAGGTCTTTTCTTGTAGTTGGTGCAATCATAAGTTTTTTACCGAGTCATTCTTCCATGAATTGCTGAAAGTAAAAAGAAGTTCATCAAAATTGAAACGCATAAGTTTAAATGATATCACTCTTTAAATTAACGAGTTTTTGTCTCTCGAATATCCAACCGATCAATTAATTGTTTATAACGTACTCTATTTTTTTTTGACAAATAAGCCAGTAATCGTTGACGTTTTCCCAAAATTTTTCGCAAACCTCTCTGAGATGAATAGTCTTTTTTGTGCAATTCCAAATGTGAAGTAAGTCTCCTTATCTTAGTGGTGAAACTGAATACTTGAAATTCAACAGACCCTCTGTTTTCTTCATTTTCTTTTTGAGAAATAACCGAAATGAATGAATTTCTTACCATAAAAAAAAGCCTCCTCTCCCTTTTTACAGATATGGATTTTACCGATCAGTAATAATAATGTCATTTATTTTAATGTGGTATATACAATAATCTAATTAAAATTTCTTTATGAACTCCTAATTTTATCAATTCAAATGAATCAATCCAATTGAAAATTAGATTTAGATAGGGAGAGAAAAGGATTGGCACATTTTCGTATTCACAAAAGCGAAGAATTTAGACCTAAAATGAAGAGGGTTCTGTTGATTCATTTCTAGATCGAATTGATACATTATTCATTTAGTATTGGATATTTAGAATGAAATGTAAGACAGGACGTGTGATGTGTGTATTTATTTGCTTTCATATATCCTATATAGTAGAGGATATATAGGAAAAATGTACTATCAACGAATTTTCAATCGTGGATACAAATGTATCCTTAACATACTGAAACGACTGCCATTATTGGTATCAAACCAATAGCGATTCATACAAGCTAAATCTTCTAATCGATAATTAGGCCAAAGAAAGAACTTCAATTTCATTAATTGATTTGTCTCTCTATCAAGGTGATTACTGTCACCTAGAACTTGGCTGCTATTCTTTTCGTTGCAAAATACAGGATTTCTATCTACATCATTCCTATTCTTTGAATTGAAACAAATTAGAATTCTTAATTTTCTACGACGCCTAAATGAGAAAATATTTTCAGGAACAAGCAAATCAAAATGATTTTTGTCTCTATTTCTTGTTATTCTTTCATGTGGTGGAATAGATTCATCAAAATTATTCTTAGCAACATATCTTTGCTCTCGGTATCTTTGATTAGTTTGGTGCTTACTCTTATGAACCAACAAAATACCGATGGTTTGATACATAATAAACTGTCCGTCGTTTTTTACAGACAGACGAATGGGTTCGATAATCAATATTCCCCTTTTCATCAATTCTGGAAGAGTTAAATTCTTCTGAATCAGCATTATATCCAAACTCATTTCTCCCCTTTGAATCGAGGATATAGAAATTTTTCTTGGATCTATTAGCCTAAGCAGGAAACAATATACCTTAATATTATTGATCATTCTTTGATTCAAAGTATCGTCCCATCTCAATTGAAAAAGCAAATAACGTTTCAGGAACAAATCGAGTTCTGCTTCCGTGTTACTTTTGTATTGTTTTTTCTTTTTACCTTTTTTCATGTCCGATCTCGCATAATCTTCTTCAATATCTTTTTGTTGGTTTGAAAGAACGGATCCAAGATCCCCTTGGCTTGTGGTTTTTTTTTCTTCTTGATTTCGATTCTTTATTTTTTTATTCGATGGTATCAAAAAACTTCCCTTTTGCTTTTCATTAATCTTTTGATTTTGATTTTCATTACTATTTTCATTTCTATTCAAATTTAAAAGAAGTAATTTGCTTGGTATAAACCAAGATTTCGTTTTATATGTATTATAAAGTAACAAAAATTCTGGGAAGAACCAAAGTTCCAGATTCAATATGGGACGCTTTAGTATTTTTTCATTCATCCCCATCCAATCAAAAAAGACTTTTGGGGAGTTTGGTAAATTCATTTCTGGAATCATAAGATAAAAAATATTTTTTTGATCAATTATTTGATAATTATTAGTAACAATCTGAGTATTTTGATTACTATTGGCATCGATCGTGATCCAGGCCTCAATATCGACTTTTTGTCTAAGATCAAAATTGATCATTTTCCAATCCAAATATTTCCTATCGGGAGTTTTTTCCATATATAGAATATCGCCCTTTCCTAGATAATTATTGATAGGGATACTCCTCAGCATATCAAAAAAAGTTTCTTTATATGTGTTGTAATTATAAGAAATCTCTTGATTCTTATTTCCTTCAAACGGCGATCTAGAAATAAATGAGTCCTTTTTATTTTCAGAATTAATAGATTTATATGATAAAAGATCATATTTAGAGTATTTTTGAAAATTATCTTTTTGATTCAATAATGAATAGACTTCCAAAATATTTTCTTTTTTGGAATCAATTAATTGGTCTTTTTCATATAAATTCCATTTGCTGAAATTTTTCCTTTTAACCATACGACGTTGATAAACTCTATTCCGCCATTGTTGTGGTATTAATCTAGACCATCTGATCTGAGATAAATCGTATTGATAATGCCCTCTTAACCAGTTTTTCCATTGATTCATTTCAGAACTCGGAAGTCTGTTATTCTTTAATTTAGAATGAACTATTCCTTGTGTTTCAAAAGAATCCTTTATTTCAGGCTTAAGAAAAAAAGGGATTCCTTGATATTGAAGAAATGATTTTAATTTATACAAGTTAATAACTTGGGTTTGTGATAATTTGTAAAATACATATGCCTGTGATAAGTACGATAAGTCATAAAAAATATGTGAATTTGTCTTACTATTACTAATATTATAAAGTGACTTTTTTATAGTCGAAATAAACTCAATTGGATTTTTATTTTTTTTATTAATTATTTCTTGACTTGTTTCATTATTGTAAATGGATTTATTCATAATTTTTTTTGTTGATTCAAGAAATAATTTTCTCTTCATTCTGGGAATATTAATGATAGATAAAAATAGATTTGTGTAGATTCTTTCAATGAAAAATTTAAAAACAAAAGGTAATTTAGAAATTAATCGAGCATTTCTTCTTTTTAATATTTGCCATTTTTCTAATCTTTTAGCATTATAACTTGTTTTGTTAAGACTAATATTTATTTCCGGAGTTACTTTTTTTTTCTCTTTTGTAATTCTTTCTATTTGATTTCTAATTGTATTTGTTCTATCAGTCAGATCCTTCATTTTTTTTTCTGTCAATGAAGAATTTGTCCAATCTGGAGATGCAATTTGACTAAATGATTTATGAATCATCTGATTGCTGATTATGGGATCTCTTTCTTTTTTAGTTTCACTCGATTCATATACTTCTACTTCTCTTGATCGAAATAAGAGAATTGGATTTACTTTTAAGAGTTCTTTTCTTATTTTTTTAAAAAAAACGACACTTTTGATAACCCATTTTTTTGTTTCTTTTGAAACTTTTCGAAGTAATTTTATTTTTCCTTTAAAAATTTTTAGAAGTAGAAAATATTTCTTTTGAAATTTTCCAATTTTTTTTTCGAGTTCCTTAAAAATGGGTTCAAAAAAAGAGGGTCGTTTTCGGGGAGAACCAAAAGGAAGTTCGGTTTCCATTCCCAAAACTGTTAAAAAACAAAAATCATCTTTTTCTTTTTTCTTTTTCATTATTAGATCTTTATGAGAGAATCGGAGTTTAGATCTGTGCCAAGGTTTCAGACAGAAAGGAAATAAGATTTTTATCTGAATACCATCTGTCAACCAATTTTGTGGAAATTCTGTTTCGGACAATTGAACACCATTATAGGTACATTTAACATGCATCTCCCTATTCCATTCCTCTAAATCCTCATACCATTCAGGAAGTTGCAATAGTAACATACGTCCAATATTTTTCGCTATTATCAATGAAGGTAATAGAATATATTTTCTAAAAAGAGATTGAGTTATTAACATGGAACCCCTTATTACTTGCGCAAATGGAATGGTATCCCAGGCCTCTGCTATCTCTATTCGCGCGTTCTCCTTTCTTTTGTTCTCTTCTTTTTTGTCCTTCTCTTTTTTTTCTTCTCTTTTTGTTTGCTCTTCTGTATACTCTACAATTTTGAATGCTGACCCCCTCCCTACCCAATTTCTAAAAATTGGTTTAATTGGCCCAGAGATATCAAAAGAAAAAAGAAGGGATTTTTTTATTCTGTCCAAAAAAAGAGGGGAATGCACATTTGCTTGAAACAGTTCCCAAATAACTATTTTACGCCTTTGAGCACGTATAGAACCTTTTATTATGCCTCGCCTAAAATCTGATTGTTGTGAATAGCGTATCAAAGCCACTTCGTCTGTTTGATCAGGAGGATTAGTATCCTCAGTATGCTCCTTGTTACCAGTAAAAATTACTACACGTTTGGCTTTTCTTGAACGAATTTCATGATCTAATGGTCCGTTTTCTTGATCTTCTCCTGCTTCTTGTTCCAACTCGCTGGTTAATTTGTATAACCAGCGAGGTACTTTTTTACTGATTTCTTTTATTCTAATCGATTTTTTACTAATTTTTTGAACATTAGTATCAGTTACAATTCTATTTTTAAAATATTTCAAATATTTTGTTCCTTTTTCTGAATCTATTCTTCCTTCTTCTTTATCTGAAAATACAGAAAGACCCCTAGAATTAAAAATGGATCCTGATTCTTTACCAAGTTCATTGATGAAAGTTAAGAAATCAACAATTTCGGTTGATAATGGTTTTTTATCAAATCGATCTATTTTCTGTTCAATTTTTTGGTAATCAGTATCAGGAAGAATGATACCATGAATCCGATTTATCCCAACTTTCTCTATGAAATTGTCTATCGAAGTTTTTTTTATTTTTATGATTGAAGGTGAAAGGCTTTTTGTTATTGTTCTCCGATATGGTCCGTTCAAGAAAGGATCATATATTTTGGGTAAGTATTCGTTTGTAGTATTGTCATTACACAACCTAGTCCTTGTTTCGAGTATATTCAAAAAAAGAGATTCTTTGTCTAGAGCTTGAATTCGATTTACAAATTCGTTGTTTAAATTATTACTTTTTTCTTTGTTGGTATAAACCCAATGATTGTAGAGTTCATTAGATGAGAATTTTTCTAGTGTAGGCAGAGATATCCTTCTTTTTATCATTTCCCAAAAAGTTGA